TAAATTTTTAGAATTTAAATAAACACTTATGTACATTGGTACATTAATTTAGAATAAAGGGAATTTAATAGTTAAAATGAAATTTTATTATAGTTTTATTAAGAGAATTATTTATTTTTAAATGTAAATGTAATCCCTTGGTTCAATTGGTCTATAAAATATACTATATTATATATTATACGTATAAATATATCTACTACTTATTTTACATTCAATGATTTGAATAAGAAGAAACAATAATTATGTTTTAATATAATAAATATATATATATATGTATTCAAGATTTATCTTTATTGAAATAATCAGATGAATATATATTATTAAATATTTTATTATTTAAATTTTATATTAAGATCATACTACTATGAATCTACCTTTTATATTGATAGGACCCTATCCTAAGATTTATATAAGTTCTACGTATAAATTAATATTTAACCCTTGAGGTGTTTAATAGCTTAATCAGAAAAAATAAAAAAAGGTCATTATATTAAAACATAAGGGGTGTATTCCAATTATTCTTTGTTAGTAAATCAGATAAAGATATATTATTAAATTTATTATTATATATATATATAGATAAATTATTTATTAAGAGAATAAAACTATACAAAGTACCCAGATTCCATTTATAAGATAAAAAAAAATGGAATCTGGGTATTTGTATAGTTCTATTCAATGGATTTGGATAATATTCTAGTAATTATCGTTTAATTTAAAGTAAGAGTAATTTGAATAGATATATTTTTTTAGTTAACTGTTCTCATAATATTCAAAATTTATGTATGTAATATGATTTTAATAATATATAAAGAGGTATATTGTATAATTTATATTATATTTAATTTTAATTGAAATTATTTTATTATTAAAAAATATAAACCAATTGATAATTTGTTTAATTATTAAGTTAAGAGTTTTTGGGCAAAAAACTTTTTGTAGGGGGATATATCCTTACTTAAAAGTATCTTTATAAAGGAATTTTTATATCCTTTGTAAAAAAGGAGCCAATTGATTACTATATAATGTGAAGTTGAAGTAAGTTTTTGGGCAAAAAACTTTTTGTAGGGGATATTCCTTACTTAAAAGTATCTTTATAAAGGAATTTTTATATCCTTTGTAAAAAAGGAGCCAATTGATTACTATATAATGTGAAGTTGAAGTAAGTTTTTGGGCAAAAAACTTTTTGTAGGGGGATATTCCTTACTTAAAAGTATCTTTATAAAGGAATTTTTATATCCTTTGTAAAAAAGGAGCCAATTGATTACTATATAATGTGAAGTTGAAGAAGTTTTATTCTTGCTTATAATTTTATTTATTTTAACATTAATTTATATGTAAATTTTTGTATTTTAAATTTTCTTAAGGATTTTTGAAATTTTAATTGCAGTGAATTATTTTATTTATATTAAATAAGTTTAGATTTGGTAAATGTTATTTAGGTTTGGTAAAATCTGTGCCAGCATCCGCGGTTATACAGTAAGTTCAAATAAATATTTTTGGTTTTGAAATAATAATTATTATTAATGTAATTAATTAATATATTTTAAGGTGAAATAATATATAATATTTTAATTTATTATTATAAAAGTGAGAAATATTATGAAATTGAAAACATAAACTAGGATTAGATACCCTATTATTTTTAATGTAAAAAGTGAACTGGAGTATTAATAGATATAATCTTGAAACTTAAAGAATTTGGCGGTATTATAATCTATTTAGAGGAATCTGTTATGTAATTGATAATCCACATTGAACCTTACTTATATAATTTCTTATATATCGCTGTTTGTGAATATATTTTTAGATATAATTTTCTGGATAAAATATTAATTAGAATTTCAAGTCAAGGTGTAGTTATATATAAGTTAATTAATGGATTACAATAAAGTAAATTTATTACGAATTATTATTGAAATATAAATTTGAAGGTGGATTTAACTGTAATTTTTTACAGATTATAAAAATGATAATAGTTCTATAATATGTACACATCGCCCGTCACTCTCATTATTAAGATGAGATAAGTCGTAACAAAGTAGATGTATCGGAAGATGTATCTAGAATAATACAAATTATTCTTAAAGTTAAGATTTTCATTTACATTGAAATAGTTGTTGTGCAATTCAATATAATTTGAAATTAATATAATTGTTTAAGTAGATTATATTTATAAATTTTTAAGTTAAATAAATTTTAATCATTGTATATTATCCAAATTAGATAAATTTTACTATAGTAAATTAGTATTGTATAAGAATTTATAATAATTTTATGATTTAATAAAGATAAATTTATTTTTTGTATCTTGTGTATCAGAGTATATTGAAATTAATAATATATTTTATGTTCTCGAATTTAAAAGATTTAATTAAGTAATTTAGTTATTGTATTATAATTATTTAAAATTCTTAATTGGTAATGAAATGTTAGTCGTTTTTAAGGATATCTAGTTTTTTAATAAATGAATTAAATTCATGAAATGTAATTTATTTGTTATATTTAATATATATATATATTATGTTTTAAATTTTTAAAGGGATAAGCTTTTAAAAATATTTTTAAAATAGGATTGAGTTGAAAAAAAATTTTATGAATTTAAAGTTTGTTATTGATTGAAGAATGTTAAAATTTAATTTTTTTGATTAATTATTAATTTAATTTTTATTTAATTTTTTTATTAAAGTGTTAAATTTAATTTAACTTTTTTATTAAAAATGATTTAATTAGTAAATATGACTGTAATAATTATCTTTATTTTTAATATTTTATTATAAAGAATTAAGCAAAAATATTACTCGCCTGTTTATTAAAAACATGGTTTCTTGTTTAAATAGGAAATTTAACCTGCCCACTGAAAGTGTTTTAAAGGGCCGCAGTATTTTGACTGTGCAAAGGTAGCATAATCATTAGTCTTTTAATTGAAGGCTGGAATGAATGGTTGGACGAAGTAATTTCTGTTTTATGATAATTAAATTGAATTTAGATTTTAAGTAAAAAGACTTAAATAATATTAAGGGACGAGAAGACCCTATAGAGTTTAATAAATATAATTTTAATTGAGTTAAAAATTAATTTTTAATTATTATGAAATTTATTTAATTGGGGTGATTAAAAAATAAGTTAAACTTTTTTTTGAATTGAATAATTATGATTAATTAATTGATCCATTATTTGATGAATAAAAGATTAAATTACCTTAGGGATAACAGCATAATTTTTTTTAAGAGTTCATATCGAAAAGAAAGATTATGACCTCGATGTTGGATTAAGATGAATTTTAGGTGTAGATGTTTAAATAATTATTAGGTCTGTTCGACCTTTAAAATCTTACATGATCTGAGTTTAAACCGGTGTAAACCAGGTTGGTTTCTATCTTTAATATTATTAAATATTTTAGTACGAGAGGACCATATATTTGAAATAATTTTATTCTATTGACTATTTTAAATGTATAACAACTATTTTGGCAGAAGATTTAGTGCTATGGATTTAGATTCTATAAATATAATTAATAATTATAAATAGTAATATTAAAAGAGTTAATTATAATAATTATAGTTGGATTATTATTAGTTATTTTTGTTATAATAGGTGTAGCTTTTTTTACATTATTGGAGCGAAGGGTTCTTGGATATATTCATCTTCGTAAAGGACCTAATAAGGTTGGATTTTTAGGAATTTTACAACCTTTTAGTGATGCTATTAAGTTATTTTGTAAAGAATATATGACTCCATTAATTTCAAATTATCTATTATATTATATATGTCCAATTTTTTCTTTATTTTTATCTTTAATTTTGTGAATATTAATACCATATATAAGAGGTTTATTAACTTTTAATTTGGGTTTATTATTTTTTTTATCTTGTATTAGTATAGGAGTATACACTATTATATTATCAGGTTGATCATCAAATTCAAATTATGCTTTATTAGGGAGTTTACGGGCGGTAGCTCAAACTATTTCTTATGAGGTAAGTTTAGCTTTAATTTTATTATCATTTGTATTTTTAGTAAGAAGTTATTCTTTATTAGATTTTTATTATTATCAGGTTGGAATATGATTTTTATTTTTTTGTTTACCATTATGTATAACATGATTTGTTTCTTGTTTAGCTGAAACCAATCGTAGACCTTTAGATTTTGCTGAAGGGGAATCTGAATTGGTTTCAGGATTTAATGTTGAATATGGTAGAGGAAGATTTGCTTTAATTTTTTTAGGGGAATATTCTAGAATTTTATTTATGAGAATAATAATATGTATTCTTTTTTTAGGATCAGATTTAAATTCATTATTTTTTTATTTAAAATTAATTTTTATTGCTTTTATGTATATTTGAGTTCGAGGTACTTTACCTCGTTATCGTTATGATAAACTAATATATTTAGCATGAAGGAGTTTCTTACCTTTATCCTTAAATTTTTTATTTTTATACTTAGGTATAAAGGTTTTTTTTTAAAAAAATAAATAAATGTAAATAATATTGGATTATTTAATAAGAAATATGAATAAAAATATATTTTCTTTATTAATTCAAGTGTTATTTGTGGGTAAAAATAAGTAATATTATAAAACTAAAGTTAATAAGGGAATTTAACCCTTTTATTATGATTTCAAGGCATAAACTTAATATAAAGTTTATAACTTATAAATTATTGATATAGAATATTATCTCATATTTTAATAATTAAAGGATTGAAAATGTAATATATAAAATATATAATTGTTAAGATTTGACCTGTTAAAATATAAGGATTTTCAACAGGTTTTGCTCCAATTCAAGTGAGAAGAATAATAATAATAATTATAGATCATAATATGTATTGATTAATAGGATAATATTGAAATCCTCGAAAGTTAGAATTTAAAAGAGGTATAAAAAATATAATTGCAATTGATATTACTAATGCAATTACTCCTCCAAGCTTATTTGGAATAGAGCGAAGAATAGCATAAGCAAATAAAAAATATCATTCTGGTTGAATATGTACAGGTGTAACTAAAGGATTTGCAGGAGTAAAATTATCAGGGTCACTTAAAATATAAGGTTCTATTAATGAAAGAAGAGATAATATTATAAGTATAATAATAAAACCTAATATGTCTTTAAATGTAAAATATGGATGAAAAGGGATTTTATCAATATTTCTATTTAATCCTAAAGGATTATTAGAGCCTGTTTGATGTAGAAATAAAAGATGTAATATAATTATTATAATAATAATAAAAGGTAAAATGAAATGAAAGGTGAAAAAACGATTTAAAGTGGCATTATCTACTGCAAATCCCCCTCAAACTCACTGTACTAAATCAATACCTAAATAAGGGATAGCAGATAATAAATTAGTAATTACTGTTGCTCCTCAAAAAGATATTTGACCTCAAGGTAATACATAACCTATAAAAGCTGTTGCTATAATTAGGAATATAATAATAACTCCTACTGTTCATGTATAATAAAATTTATAAGATCCATAATATAAACCTCGTCCAATATGTAAATATATACAAATAAAAAATATTGAAGCCCCATTTGCATGAAATGTTCGTAATAATCACCCATAATTTACATCTCGGCAAATATGATTAACACTTGAAAATGCAAGATCAATATGAGCTGAATAATGTATAGCTAAAAATAATCCTGTTAGGATTTGAATACCTAAACATAATCCTAATAAAGAACCAAAATTTCATCATGATGAAATATTAGAAGGAGTAGGTAAATCAACTAAAGCATTATTTGAAATTTTAATTAATGGATGAATTTTTCGTAAAGGTTTATACATTATATTATTTTTCGTAGAGGTCCTTTATAAATATAAATAATTTTAACAACTGCAATTAAAGTTATAAAAAGATAAATTGCTATTATAATAGTAATAATATTAACTGGTTGATTATATATCTTTAATATAAAGAAATTATTAATATTGATATAAATTCTAGTTCTGTTTTCTATATTTTCATATAAATTAATTATTATATCAATTTTTATGAAAAAAATGATAATAAATATAATAGGTAATATTGTTATTAATGAAAAGATTTTATTTGAATAAAAAAATATTTCATTGGAAGCTAATCTGGTTACATATATAAATAAAATTAATATTCCTCCTAAGTATATTAATAATAAAATATAAGAAAATCAAAAATTTAAAGATATTGAACCTCTAATTAAGCATATTATAATTGTTTGTGAAAACAAAATTAAACCTATAGATAAAGGATGATTTAAAAATAAAAGAATTACTCTTAAAATTAAACTAATTCTTATTATTAAGTGAATAATATCAGAGGATAGTTTATTAATAAAAATATTAATTTTGGAAATTAATGATAAGAATTTCTTTCCTTTGAAGTTTTACAAGTTGTATCTTATCTTTGGTTTACAAAACCAAAATTTTATATTAAACTATTAAAACGTTATGTTAATAATATTTTGTTTTATATTTTTTTGCGGATTATGAGTATTTACATCTAAGCGTAAGCATTTATTAATAACTTTATTAAGATTAGAATTTATTCTTTTAATTTTATTTATTACTTTATATTATTATCTTATAATAATATATGCTGAATTATATTTAACAATATTTTTTATATGTTTTACTGTTTGTGAAGGAGTTTTAGGTTTATCTATTTTAGTTTCTATAATTCGTACTCATGGAAATGATTATTTTAATTGTTTTAATTTATTACAATGTTAAGATATATTTTATATATAATTTTTATAATACCTTTATGTTTAAAGAAGAAGAGTTGATGATTAATTCAAAATTTATTATTTTTAATCTCTTTATTATATTTAACACAAATATATTTTTTATATTGAGGTGGTTTAAGTTATTTATTTGGATATGATAATTTATCTTTTGGTTTAGTTGTATTAAGTTTTTGAATTAGTATTTTAATAATTTTAGCTAGTTATTCAATTATTTTTTATAATTTTTATAAAAAAATATTTTTATTTATGATTTTATTATTATTATTAATATTATATTGTACTTTTTGTAGTTTGAATATAATATCATTTTACTTCTTTTTTGAAGGTAGATTAATTCCTACTTTATTTTTAATTTTTGGTTGAGGATATCAACCTGAACGGTTACAAGCTGGTATTTATTTACTTTTTTATACTTTGTTTGCTTCTTTACCTTTATTGTTGGGATTATTATTTTTATATAATAAAATAGGTTATTTAACTTTTTCTCTTATATTTAAAGGAGATTTTATAAATATATATATTTATATTAGAATAATTCTAGCTTTTTTAGTTAAAATACCTTTATATTTATTACATTTATGATTACCAAAAGCTCATGTTGAAGCTCCTATTTCTGGATCTATAATTTTAGCTGGAATTTTATTAAAATTAGGAGGATATGGTTTATTACGTGTTTTTGAATATTTAGTAAGAATTGGGATTTTAATTAATATATTTTGAATATCTATAAGATTAATTGGAGGATTTATGATAAGATTATTATGTTTACGACAAGTAGATATAAAAGCTTTAGTTGCTTACTCTTCTGTAGCTCATATAAGTTTAGTTATTGGAGGTTTAATAACCTTAAATACTTGAGGTTACTATATAGTTTTTGTAATAATAATTGCTCATGGTTTATGTTCATCAGGTTTATTTTGTTTAGTTAATATTATTTATGAGCGATTAAGTAGACGAAGTCTAATAATTAATAAAGGTTTATTAAGATTAATACCGAGAATAGCTTTATGATGATTTTTACTTTCCTCTTGTAATATAGCTGCTCCCCCCTCTTTAAATTTATTAGGAGAAATTGGATTATTTAATAGAATAATCAGTTGAATATGAATAGTTATAATTATTTTAATATTAATTTCATTTTTTAGTGCTGTTTATACTTTATATATATATTCTTATAGTCAACATGGAATATATTACTCTGGTAATTATAGAATTATAAGAGGATACTGTCGTGAATATTTATTATTAATAATACATTGATTACCTTTAAATTTATTAATTTTAAAAAGAGATTTATTTTTAATTTGATTTTAAAATTATTAATTTAAGTAGTTTAAATTTTAAAATTATGATTTGTGGTATCATAGATATAATATCTTATCTTAAATTATGATATTTTTATCATTATGTTTTATTAGATTTTTTGGACTTATATTTTTATTTATTTTATGTTTTATTAGTAGTTTATATTTTATTATAAATAATTTAGTATATTTTATTGAATGAGAATTAGTAATACTAAATTCATCTTCAATTGTTATAACTATTTTATTGGATTGAATATCTTTATTATTTATAAGTTTTGTTATATTAATTTCTTCATTAGTAATTTTATATAGAGAAGATTATATAAAAGGAGATTTAACTTTAAATCGTTTTATTTTTTTAGTATTAATATTTGTATTATCTATAGTATTTTTAATTATTAGTCCTAATTTGATTAGTATTTTATTAGGTTGGGATGGGTTAGGTTTAATTTCTTATTGTTTAGTAATTTATTATCAAAATAATAAATCATATAATGCTGGTATATTAACTGCTTTATCAAATCGAATTGGGGATGTAACTTTATTAATAGCTATTGTATGAATAATAAATTTTGGTAGATGAAATTATATTTTTTATATAGACTGTATATTTCATAGTAATGAAATGAATTTTATTTCTTTCATAATTGTTGTAGCAGGAATAACAAAAAGAGCTCAAATTCCTTTTTCAGCTTGATTACCAGCTGCTATAGCAGCTCCTACTCCTGTTTCAGCTTTAGTTCATTCTTCAACTTTAGTTACAGCAGGAGTTTATTTATTAATTCGATTTAATAAAGTTTTTCCTAATTGATTAATAATATTTTTGTTATTAATTTCTGTTTTGACAATATTTATATCGGGTTTAGGTGCTAATTTTGAATATGATTTAAAAAAAATTATTGCCTTATCAACTTTAAGACAATTAGGATTAATAATGAGAATTTTATCAATAGGATTTGCTGACTTAGCTTTTTTTCATTTATTGACACATGCTTTATTTAAGGCTTTATTATTTATATGTGCTGGAATAGTAATTCATAATGTAATAAATTTTCAAGATATTCGTTTTATAGGTAATTTATCTATTTTTATACCTTTAACTTCTACTTGTTTTATAGTATCAAATTTTGCCTTATGTGGTATACCATTTTTAGCTGGTTTTTATTCAAAGGATATAATTTTGGAAATAATTTCTTTAAGAAATTTAAATATATTTATATATATAATATATTTTTTTTCTACCGGACTAACTGTTTGTTATTCATTTCGTTTATTTTATTATGTATTATGAGGAGATTTTAATTTAATTCCTATATTTAAATTAAATGAAGAAAGATGAATAATTATTTATGGTATAATAGGATTAATAATTTTTGCAATTTTTGGGGGTAGTATATTAAATTGAATAATTTTTATTACCCCTTATTTCATTTGTTTATCAATACTTATAAAAATAATACCAATTATTGTAAGATTAATAGGATTTTGATTAGGTACTATTTTATTTAAATATAATTTAAATTATTATTTTATAATATTTAAATATTATAAGATAATAATTTTTATAGGATCTATATGATTTATACCTTTAATTTTTACTAAAGGTATAAATCATATACCTTTAAATATAAGTTATATTATATTAAAAATATTCGATTTAGGTTGAAGAGAGTATTTTGGAGCTCAAAATATATATTATATATTAATGATATTAAGTGGAATAAATCAATGATTTCAAACAAATGATTTAAAATCATATTTAGTAATTTTTTTTATTATTATTATAATAACTGTATTATTTATAGTATATTCAAATATCTTATATAGAGTATAATATTGAAGTTATTATTGAGATATCTTTATCTTTGAATATTAATATTTATAAAATAAAATATTTATATTTACAATGAAAATGTAATGTTTTATATTTAAACTATATAAATTAAAATGTAAATGGATTTAAACCACTTAAATAATAAGTTAGCAGCTTTTATTTGATAACACATTTTCTTAATTGGAATATTTAATATTCAATTATATTATTAACAGTAACTTACCTCTTTTTGGTTTCAATTAATTAATTAATTAATTATTTATTTCTTAAATAAGGATATATTATATACCTTTTTATCAGGTCGAAACTGATTACAATTAATTTGTTTCTTACTTAAATTAACTTAAGATAAATTGATAAATTCAATACTTTTTGAATGCAAATCAAATGTTATTATTAACTAAAATCCTTTTTAGGAAATTCATTTAAGGGAATTTTGATTTCATTCATGATATAACCCAGTTAATAAGATAATAAAAAAAAAAATACTTGTTATTGTTCATAAAGTAATATTTGAATTATGAGGAGTAATTGTTATTGGTAAAATAAGTGCAATTTCTACATCAAAAATTAAAAAAATAATTGCAATTAAGAAGAAGCGTAAAGAAAAAGGTAATCGGGAAGATCTAAAAGGATCAAAACCGCATTCAAAAGGAGATCTTTTTTCTCGGTCTTCAATTTTTTTACTTGATAAGAAATTATTTATAAATATAATTAATAAACAAATAAATAAAATAAATATTGTTATAGAAAATAAAATTTGGATTATTTATTCTAAGAATTGAATATAGACTATTTGATTGGAAATCAAGTGTACTTTTTATACTAAATAAATAACTACCTCATCAATAGATTGAAATATATAAAAATAATCATACGACATCTACAAAATGTCAATATCAAGCAGCTGCTTCAAATCCAAAATGATGATTGGAAGTAAAATGTATAAAATATATACGAGAAATACAAATAATAAGGAAGGTTGTTCCAATAATTACATGAAGACCATGAAATCCTGTTGCTACAAAGAAAGTAGAACCAAATACTGAATCTGCAATGGAAAAAGATGCTTCATAATATTCAAATAGTTGAAGTATAGTGAAGTATAAACCTAATATAATAGTAAGAGCTAAACTTTGTTTAGCTTGATTAAAATTATTTTCTATAAGTCTGTGATGGCATCAGGTAATAGTAATTCCTGATGCTAATAAAATTGTTGTATTCAACAAAGGTACTTGAAGAGCATTAAATGTAATAATACCTAGAGGGGGTCATGAAGAACCTAATTCAATATTAGGAGATAATCTACTATGATAAAATGTTCAAAAAAATGAAATAAAGAAGAAGATTTCTGAAATAATAAATAAGATTATTCCTCATTGAAGCCCTTTAATAACTTCTTTAGTGTGTAAACCTTGATAAGTACTTTCTCGTACTACATCTCGTCATCATTGACTTGTTGTTAATATTAAAATAATAAGACCTATTATTATTAATTTTTCGTTATGGTTATATGAAAATATAATAAAACCTGTTATTATAATTATAATTCTGATTGCTGCTACAATAGGTCATGGACTATATGTTACTAAATGATATGGATGATTATAATTTTTTGACATTAATTTACTTCTCTAGAATAAAGTGTTCTTAATACTGAAAAAACATATGATTGAATAATTGCTACTGCAAATTCTAAAGTAATTAATAGAATTTGAATTAATAATAATACTGGTAATAGGGAAAATATTATATTATTTCCAGTATTTCCTAAAAGAGTTATTAAAAGATGACCTGCAATTATATTAGCAGTTAATCGAATTGCTAAAGTTCTAGGACGAATTAAGTTACTAATAGTTTCAATACATACTATAAAAGGTATTAGGAGATTTGGTGTTCCTTGGGGAACTAAATGTATAAATATATGTTTGGTATTATTGATTCATCCAAATAATATACATCTTAATCATAAAGGGAGTGCAAGTGTTAAAGTTATTACTAAGTGGCTAGTATTAGTAAATACGTAGGGAAATAGACCTATAAAATTGTTGTATAAAATAATTGAAAAAATGGAAATAAAAATTAGTGTGGATCCTTTATTAATTATTAAAGTACCAATTAAAAGTTTAAATTCTTGATGGAGTTTATTTAAGATAAAATTTCATATAAAGATTCTTCGTGAAGGAATAAATCATAAAGATATTGGAATTAAAATTAATCCGATAAAAATACTTATTCAATTTATTGATAAATTTATTATATTGGAGGATGGATCAAAAACTGAAAATAAATTAGTTATCATTTTCAAATGATTTTTTTTATTATTAAAATTTTATGTTTAAGTTTAGTTGATGATTTATTGAAGGAAATATAAAAATTTATTATGTTAATAATAATTAATATTAGAGTAAAAAATCTATATAGAAGGAATCAATTTAAAGGTATTATTTGAGGTATAAAGATGTATTATTATATTAATAATTTTAATATGACATATTAATGTTATATTTTAACTAACTTCTTTTCATTAGAAGTAATTGCTATTTTACTATAGTTTGGTTTAAGAGACCATTACTTGCTTTTTCAGTCATCTAATGATTCAATCATATTAAAGATTCATTTTAGGAAATCATTTGTTGAAATTCTTTCAATTACAATAGGTATAAATCTATGATTTGCACCACAGATTTCTGAACATTGACCATAAAAGATTCCTGGTCGGTTAAATCAGAATGTTAATTGGTTCAATCGACCAGGAGTAGCATCAGCTTTAATACCTAATCTTGGAATTGTTCATGAATGAATTACATCTTCAGAAGTAATTAGGATTCGTGTTAATATATTATTAGGTAATGATGTTCGATTATCTACTTCAAGTAGTCGAATATTGAAATTTGATAATTCATTTTGAGGAATTATATAAGAATCAAATTCAATATTTAAAAAATCTGAATATTCATAACTTCAATATCATTGATGACCAATTGTTTTTAGTGTTAAAGTGGGATTAGTATTTTCATCAATTAGATAAAGAATTCGTAAAGATGGTAAAGCAATGAAGATTAATACTATAGTTGGAAGAATTGTTCATAAAATTTCTAAGTATTGACCATCTATTACATATCGGTCCATAAATTTATTTATTAAAAGTGATAATATTATATATCTTACTGAGATAACAATTATTGTAATAATAAATATAGAATGATCATGAAAATATATTAATTGTTCTATTAATGAGGAAGATCTATCTTGGAAATTTAAATTTGCATATGTAGACATTTATTTTCTAAAAAAAGAAATAAACTTTATTTATGGAATTTAAACCCATGGCACTAATCTGCCATATTAGAATATACAATATATTATTTAGTAATTAAAGTTAATTCATTATATGTATGTTCAGCAGGAGGAAAGTTATGTCTTCATTCAATTGAACTATTAATTTGAGATGAAAATAGAATTGGTCGATTGGAAGTTAATCTTTCTCATAAAATGAAAACAAATATTGTTACGGCAACAAATGAAATTATTGATCCTATTGATGATAAAATATTTCATGTATTATAAGCATCTGGATAATCTGAGTAGCGACGAGGTATTCCTGCTAAACCTAAAAAGTGTTGAGGAAAAAATGTTAAATTTACCCCAAAAAATATAATGAAAAATTGTCTTTTTAATCAATTGGAATTTAATGATAGTCCAGTAAATAAAGGATATCAATGTACAAATCCAGCTATAATTGCAAATACAGCTCCTATTGATAAAACATAATGAAAGTGAGCTACTACATAATAAGTATCATGTAAAATAATATCAATTGCGGAATTAGCAAGAATAACTCCTGTTAAACCTCCTACTGTAAAGAGGAAAATAAATCCTAAAGTTCAGAGTGAAGATGGATTATAAATTGTCTTTGAACCATATATAGTTGCAAGTCAACTGAAAATTTTAATTCCAGTTGGAACAGCAATAATTATTGTAGCTCCTGTAAAATAAGCTCGTGTATCTACATCTATTCCAACTGTAAATATGTGGTGTGCTCACACTACAAAACCTAAAAAACCAATTGCTGATATTGCTCAAATTATCCCATAATTTCCAAATGCTTCTTTTTTTCCACTTTCGTGAGAAATTACATGAGAAATTATACCAAATCCTGGCAAAATCAAAATATAAACTTCAGGATGTCCAAAAAATCAAAATAAGTGTTGATATAAAATTGGATCTCCTCCACCAGCTGGATCAAAAAATGATGTATTTAAATTTCGATCAGTTAATAATATAGTAATGGCACCTGCTAAAACAGGTAAAGATAATAATAATAATACAGCAGTAATTCCTACTGATCAGATAAATAAAGGTACTTGTATTTGATTCATATAGAGTGGTTTTATGTTAATTATAGTTGTAATAAAATTTACTGCTCCTATAATACTAGATATTCCTGCTAAATGAAGTGAAAAAATTGTTAAATCTACTGCAGGGCCAGAATGGCCTATTGTAGTGGAAAGAGGAGGATAAACTGTTCATCCTGTTCCTGCTCCTCTTTCAATTAATCTTCTAATTAATAAAAGTAAAATTGAAGGAGGTAAAAGTCAAAAACTTATATTGTTTATTCGGGGAAATGCTATATCAGGAGCTCCTAATATTAAAGGAATTAATCAGTTACCAAATCCACCAATTATAATTGGTATTACTATGAAAAAAATTATAATGAATGCATGAGCAGTTACAATAACATTATAAATTTGATCATCTCCAATTAAAGAACCAGAATGACTTAATTCTGTTCGAATTAAAATTCTTAAAGATGTTCCTAATATACCTGCTCAAGCACCAAAAATAAAGTATATTGTTCCAATATCTTTATGATTTGTCGAGAAGAGCCATCGTCGCAATAACAATAAAAAGTAATAGGTAAAATGGCTGAGATATAAATAGGTAATAAATTGTAAATTTATTAAGAGGAATTAATAATCCTTTTTACCAAAATAAAAATAGTTTTATATTCATAATATGATGCTAGAATGCAATTCTAGAGGTGTATAAATAGTACTAAGACTTAAAGATGAATTGTTACTCTTTATTTATAACTTTGAAGGATATTAGTTTTTTAACTTAAAGTCTTTAATATAGTAAGACGATTAAAGTAACAACTAATATTCCTAAAATGATATTGGAAATATTAAATATTGTAAAATATGAATGTTTTTTGTTAAAAACAATTGTTTTTGTTCAAAGTATTTCTGAATTTGTAATTATTACAGTTGTATAAAAAATTCGAATATAATAATATAAGGTAAGGAGAGATGTTATAATAAGGATTATGGATATAATAATTATTATATTTTGAGCTATAAAATGAATAACAATTCATTTTGGAAAAAATCCAAGGAATGGAGGGAGTCCTCCAAGAGATAATAATGATATAAATAATATGAATTTTACTATTTTAATGTTGTTTAAAGAATTGAAAGCTTGTGAAATGTATATTGCATTTATTAATGCTATAAAATGTATGGTAACTGAAATATTAATTGTATAGATGATAAAGTATATTAATCATAAATTGGAGTTTATAATAGTAGTTATTAATATTCAACCAATATGGTTAATGGAAGAATAAGTTAAAATTTTTCGTGTAGAAATTTGATTTAATCCACCAATTGCTCCAATTAAAGCTGATATTATAATTAACAATTGACTAAATTTACTATTTGTTAATAAATAGGAAATTAATACAAGTGGGGAAATTTTTTGAATAGTTAATAAGATAAAACAGTTAAATCAAGAGAGACCTTCAATTATTGATGGTAATCACCAGTGAAGAGGAGCACAGGCAATTTTTATTAAAAAGGGAATTAGTAGTAAATTATTCCAAATGAAATCTTTTGATAAGTAAAATATTTCATAAATATTTATTTTTAAAATAATTATGAATAATAAAGCTGAAGATGCAATCGCTTGAATTAAAAAATATTTAAGTGATGCTTCGGTAGAGTATATATTTATACTGGAAGATAATAAAGGAATAAAGGAGAGTAAATTAATTTCTAAACCTATTCATACTCCTATTCATGAATTGGCACATAGTGAAATTAATACACCTCTAATTAATATTATTAAAAAGAGGATTTTAGTTGAGTTTTTGGGCATTAGAAAAGAGAGATTAAACTCTATAAATGGGATATGAACCCATTAGCTTAAAATTAGCTTACTTTTCTATATTTTGGTGTAAGATGCACGGAAACTTTTGATGTTTAAGGAATACAGTTTAATTCTGTTAAATGTAGATAGTAAAAGTAATAAAATTACATTATTTATCCTATCATGATAAGCCTTTATTCAGGCATTTTACT